CCAACCCCTTGGACTGCTACGAAAAACACCATCGGATTTCAAAGTCGCACGATCTAATTCAAAAATTTCACCCAATTGAGCGCGTCTAGCATATTTTTTCACAGTAGCAGGATCACTATAACTGATTCCATTGAGTTCACCGCCGTAGAACTCAACGGTTACACCTACTTGTTCAACACTATACTTCGATTCTGCCCTTCTAAAAGGAACATCAGCTCTAACAATTCCATCGCCGTCTACCAAAACGACTGGAAATGTTTCAAAAAAAGTAGGCATACGACGTACAAAAAGCTCACGGCCTTCTTTATCTCTAAAGATAGGGTGTCCTAACCATCCAACCGCTATTCCATCTCCGTTATCCATTGAGCCTGCCCTAAATAATCCTCCTTTTGCCGGATTATTGCCGATATAATCATAAAAAGCTAATTTTTCAGGAATTTTAGACCAGGCTTCTGATAAACTTTGATTTTCGGCTAGCCCAGCGCTAATTCTTCGATATATCTCTTGCTGGAAGTAACCCTGATCCCATTGATAGCGAGTCGGACCAAATAATTCGATCGGGGTAGTTGCTGAACCATACCACATAGTTCCAGCAACAACAAAAGCTGCAAAAAAGACAGCTGCGATACTACTGGAAAGTACGGTTTCAATATTTCCCATACGCAATCCTTTGTATAGACGTTGTGGCGGTCGGACGCTAAGATGGAATAAACCCGCTAATATGCCCAATGTACCTGCTGCAATATGATGAGAAGCTATTCCTCCCGGAACAAAAGGATCAAACCCTTCCACGCCCCACGACGGATTTACAGGTTGTACTTTTCCCGTTAGTCCATAAGGATCGGACACCCATATTCCGGGACCATACAAGCCTGTTACATGAAATGCACCAAAACCAAAGCAAGCCACCCCGGAGAGAAATAAATGAATTCCAAAGATCTTGGGCAAATCCAAAGAAGGTTTTCCTGTCCGTTCATCACAAAATATTTCTAGATCCCAATAGACCCAATGCCAGATAGCTGCCAAAAAGCATAAGCCAGAAAACACAATATGTGCCCCAGCTACACCTTCGTAACTCCAAATTCCCGGATTCGTTACAGTCCTTCCTGTGATACTCCAACCTCCCCATGAATTGGTTATTCCTAACCGAGTCATGAAGGGAATAACGAACATACCCTGTCTCCACATTGGATCAAGAACAGGGTCAGAAGGATCAAAAACTGCTAATTCATACAGAGCCATCGAGCCCGCCCAACCAGCAACCAGAGCTGTATGCATTATATGAACGGAAAGCAACCGGCCGGGATCATTCAATACAACGGTATGAACACGATACCAAGGCAAACCCATGGAAAATACCCCTTTATCAAAGAAAAATAGACACTACGTAACTTTATTGCATTGAAAAAAACTATACTATGACTATCCTATGGACCTCCCTTGTTCGGTGGATTATTTCCTAAGAAGGGCTAGGTTACTATTTATTCTATTCTGTTTGTAATAATGGAATAATTCTGTTCGTAGGAACAAAGAGAAGCAGATTTATTCTATACTCGATAAGTACCAATACGCAATGGGGGGTTGGTACCATTTTCTATGAGTAAATGTTTATCATTAGAAGGACTTATTCGTAAAAATTTTCCTTTATTTATTTTGTCTTTCTTTCTAAATTTTTCTAATTTATGGATAAAATAAATATGATAAAGCCAATATTATAAAGACAATAAAAACATATTGTTACGTTTCCACATCAAAGTGAAATATAGTATTTAGTTCTTTTTTCTTTCAATTCATGCCTATTGGTGTTCCAAAAGTACCTTTCCGCAGTCCTGGAGAGGAAGATGCATCTTGGGTTGACGTATAGTGCGACTTGTCAGATATATTGGGTCATATGGGATTTCCCCGTTCTCTCCCCCGATCGAGATATCCTCTGTTTCGCCCAAGAAAGAGAAATTGAATCATCAAAAAATTGGAGCGTGAAGTGCAATTAGATGCATTCTTTGGGGAGATTCATAGTACTATTATCAATTAGAATAATTTATGGTTGGCTTTGGTTGGACTAAAAAATGAAGTATCCAGGCTCCGTTTAGAAAAAACCCAATTGGTAATATATCTATGATTACTACATGTATCATAAATGATTGCTGTTTGTTATTTGTAAAGTCATAACAAAAAGAAATGGTGATGGGAAGATTTGTCCTATATGTGCAAATCCAAATCGGGCAGATCTTTACCCGGAGTAGAGCATAGACCTAAAAAGATGAAAGAGACCCATTCAGGAACAAGAAAATACCATCGTGATTTGGATTGAATCTCGATGAAAGAATACATCAATGAGAAGTGAATTCGATAAGTTTATTGACTTTTTTCTATTAGAAGGAAGAAAGAAAAGAAGTCAAAATTCGTCTTTATTGAAAAATCGAAGAAAAAGCCCTTTCGTTAAAAGTTAGAAAAAACCTGTTATGAAAAAGAATAGGAAAAAAGAAAGAGGACTGGAATC